ACATCCTTTTAAGAAATAAAGTTTTTGATCGGAATATGAATCAAACCGAAAGACCCCTTAACTATTAAGAGGGTTATATAGAACGAATCACACTTTTACCACTAAACTATACCCGCTACAATGTGATTATTATACAAAAATGGACCTTTTGTCGAACAGGGGAATTAGGCGTAATCAAGATAGGATCATAAAAGAATCATGAAAATTAGAGTGTTGACGTTTTTCGTGGGGGAATTCGAATTTCATGAGATTCGGAAAAGAGGGCTCATTTAAATAACTAAATAACAAGTTCTATCTTTTCTTTTGCTGGAGGAGTTTGATAGATACGGCTCGCCAAAACCACTGAAATCATAACATAAAAATGCATTGTGTAAGAATCCATAGTTTCATTTTTTTATTCCAGTAAGGTCGTCAAGTAAATAAAAAAGGAAGACAGAATAATAAGAAATGACACTTTGATTTTATATAATAAGATAATAAGAAAGGAAAAAGTCCTTCGTCTTTTTGTTGTTGCTTTAATAGCAAGCATTTTTGTTTTCAAATCAGATAAATTCTTTTAGATTTTATCTAGGATTCGTTGGAACAAAAAAAAGGCCCGGCTAGGTATTGACCAGGCCAGGCCATGGGAATAAAAGGAACAAAATCAAAGCAACGAGGCCTTCTTTCTTTTTCTTTATATTTTTTCTTTCTATTGGACCTTTCGAGCCCTTACTTTATCTAAATTTCTGATAAAAGTTGTACATAATATAAAGAAAGAGAAAGAAAGACTTTTTTCAATCCTTACTTCATGTGTAATGTAACATAGTAATAATAATTATCTTTTTCAATTGGGAGAGATGGCTGAGTGGACTAAAGCGGCGGATTGCTAATCCGTTGTACGAGTTATTCGTACCGAGGGTTCGAATCCCTCTCTTTCCGTTGATGATTGATTTCTCTTTCAAATTTTGCAAACCCTTTTTTATTTTATTCTTCACGCCCAGGATTACGTCCTGGATCATTAGATAGGAATCCAAAGATGAAGAGAGAAACAAAGAATATCACTACTGTGTAAACGAAAAGTTTGAGAGTAAGCATTACACAATCTCCAAGATCATTTTTGGGAAAAAACGAGAAAAGAGAATAGATCCTCCATTTTTATACCACATATTCTATTTTGACACCAAGAAATGAAGTGCTTTCTAGAAATAGAAAAGCATTTTTCGAAATGAAAATTCATTTGTAATAAGAGTCTTTCATTACTAAAAATTTCTTTCATATCCACAATTAGATATTGTGGAGGACCCTAATAGGGTTAGGGTCTTTCATTGGAAAAAAGGTCAGAATGGGGAAATGGGGCGAGCCTAATTTTGATTTATCGCGGCTATCCCAGACTTTCCATGTTTGAATCGAAGGTTCATACTGTAAGACTTAGTTGATCTTATTAATTGTATTTGTATTGTTAGAATTTTTTTTCTCGAATAAATCATGAATTTCCTAGGCATAGTATTAAAGATTTCATCGAAAACTTACAGCAGCTTGCCAAACAAAGGCTAAGAGAAAAAAGAACAAAGGTATGACTGGCATAACATCTACGATTGGATTCAAAAAAGCATAGGCCTCGGGCAATTTGGCGAATAAAAGACTACTCGAATAAAGGGCAGAATTAAGACAGATACAGATCAAACTAAAGATATTAAGCATAACAGACATTTTTTTCTTGGAGATAATTGCATTTTGATTGAGTTATTGATATAAGTAAAAATAAAGTAAGGTAGAAAAAACCTTCTTTTTCTTTGAACCTACCCAATCAAAAATCCTCCAATTCTCAAAAGAGAATAGAAGAAATCATACTTTCTTTCATACAATATCTTAATTGAATTATATGTAATGATCAATAAATTCAGTTGAATTCTATATCTACACGTGTCAAAATCCTAGCAAGAATCTAATCTGTTCTAGAAAGATTTTCTATAGATATTTGGACCGGAATTGACGAACACCCAATACCAATATTATTCTTTATGAGTGTTGAATAGAAATCTATCGAATAGAAATCGAAATGGGGCGTAGCCAAGTGGTAAGGCAACGGGTTTTGGTCCCGCTATTCGGAGGTTCGAATCCTTCCGTCCCAGAGCATATCCGTTCTATCATAATTTTCTCAGAATAAAGATTGCATTGCTTTTTGAAACAACATTCTGTTTAAAGGCCTAATATTGGATAGAATGTGATTATTGTTTCTTTTCTGATTTTTAATGATTCTTCTCTGAATCATATCATCAAAAACTGAACTTAATCGAGTTCAAATGACATGCTGATGTAACTGAATATATTTGTGATCCAAGTAAGATGGGAACATAGATCACAAGAGTTTGAATTCAAAAAAGTAGGGCAGGCTTTTGTCCTATGCTCATTTCCTTCATATTGAAGGAAATTAGTTACTTAGAAAAACCTGACGTCCCATATCTATTTGAATTTTCAAAGATCCTTTTTGAATCGAAATGTGAAAGAGCCTATCTTACCTATCTTTTATTCCCTATCATTTTAAGTATCCCAATTATTAATGTTCTAATGTTCTGCGGATCTCTGAATTCTAAACAAGAGTAAGAGGGGGTTCTTGGTACTAATGAAATTCACTCAATGGGATTAAGTCTCTTAAGACTGGGTTAGGGTAAAATAAAAAATCGGAGCAAGGACAAGGACTTAATCTGGACTTGTTTGTCTTTGTCCCTAGACAAGATAGTCCGCATTCCGTAAAAAAGGATCCTTTTTTATTTATGACTCATCATTCCCATAGAATTTGGGGAGTAGATAGGCGTTAATCAGCAATGGAAGGTATTAATTTGAATATCTGTGTCTGTCCAAATTGCATTAACAAAGAATCAAGTTACATATGTAACCGATGTATTTTCTTTGAACTTTTTAAGTATTTCGTGTTTGGCTCTAATGAATAATTGAAAATCCATGTAATGATTGAGACGGGGGGGTGATTCATACATTTTATTCATTTTACTTTATGGCAAGATTGCAGAAAGATTACTTAACCCCAGGTTAAATAAAATACATATAAAATTACAATGAGGAAATGCTTAGCTTATATGTATGTATTGTTATCGTTCGATTTCATTCTATTTCAGTAACAACAGTCTTTCGGTTTTTGTGAAAAAGAATTGTAATCCCTTCTATGTGAAAGTGAAATTGAAATATTTCACTTTCACGAAATATTTCAATTTCACATAGAATATCCATAACAGTGACAGTTGTTCAGTCTATCTGATAGATATGAAAACCCCCTATTCGTTCATCTGATTGAAAAAATAAGAATCGAAAGAATAAGGACCTAACTCTTCCCTTACATCAGTCTTTTTGAGCCATCTCATGAAAAAAACGAAATTGGATTTATTGGTAGATCTATTTATTTGCTTTAAATCATTGATGCTTCAATTCGAAAAGAAACAGAGATTTAGCTTTCTTATGATGATCAAATGTAATCTTTAAAGATGGGGTCTTGCTAAGATTTTTTCAGAAAAATCTTCACCATCTATGTATAGAAAAAAAAAGTATAGATTACTATGTCTATGTACCGACTGAACCAATGACTATTCATGATTCCATAATTGAATCAATTCCATACTGGTTCCAAATTAGAGGAATGTTATGGTAAAACTTCGTTTGAAACGATGTGGTAGAAAGCAACGTGCGACTTGAAGGACACGATCCGGTGTGGATTCTTAGTCTTACATCCACCATTTTTTATAGGTTTATATAGGAATGAAGGTGCTCTTGGCTCGACATCGTTTGTTCTCTTCCACTACAACCCCTCTTTTTTGTTGGGTTGTAATGTAAATAGTACATGATGGAGCTCGAGTAGAAAGTATTGATTCATTTCTCAGGGGCAAGGATCTAGGGTTAATGCCAATCAATAAATTGGAACAACTTCGTAAGTAGATCTTCGATATAGAAATCGAAAGGATCCGATTCGAGCAAGTTTTCAATTCCAAAAGCAAATTTGTTGGAATTGATAAAACCCTTTGGATCCAAAGTGTATCACGCGGGAATCAATCGTTCATATGATTCTTTGATAGAAAGAAATCACAAAAAGGGTATGTTGCTGCCATTTTGAAAGGATTAAGAAGCACCGAAGTAATGTCTAAACCCAATGATTTAAAACAAAGATAAAGGATCCCAGAACAAGGAAACGCCGTTTCCATTGTCTTAATAACTGGATCAGAATAAAGAATCAAAATAGATTTTAAACGAGACAAACAAAAAGGGGGGTTAAAGACCACTCAAAAAATGAAATTGCCTAAAGATTCTCCTTTGAGCTATTTTTGAGAATTTTCCAACTTGAGTTATGAGTACAAATGATTTTTTTTTCAAGAGGGAAGAAGAAAAAAAATGAGTTAAATCACAGTCTAATTGATTTTATGGATCCTTTTGCCATTCGTTAGAATTCTATACATAGAAAAAACTTCGAATCATTTTTTCTCGAGCCGTACGAGGAGAAAACTTCCTATACGGTTCTAGGGGGGGGGTATTGTTCATCTACATCTATCCCAATGAGCCGTCTATCGAATCGTTGCAATTGATGTTCGATCCCGAAGAGAGGGAAGAGATCTTCGGAAAGTGGGTTTTTATGATCCGATAAGGAATCAAACTTATTTAAATGTTCCTGCTATTCTATATTTCCTTGAAAAAGGTGCTCAGCCTACAGGAACTGTTCAGGATATTTTAAAGAAGGCGGAGATTTTTAAGGAACTTCTCCCTAATCAAATGAAATTCCATTAAGGAAATAAAAAAAGGGGGGTAGTGATTCGTATATAACTTTGTATAACTTTTCTATACTATGTTTTTTTTTATTTCCCCCTTTCTTGTTCTATTCGTATCTATTTATCATTGCTTCCATAGAATCCCATGTTTTATAACGACAAAACCCTATTTGATTGATCCTAGAAATAGAAAATTCTGGCATTCCCTTCAATGGGGCGTTTTTCGTTGGAACTCTACTAACAAGTAACAAACAA